TTCATTTCATATTCAATAATATAACTATATTCACATAAAGATAAAATATACCATATTTTGTTTAAAAAAAACCTGTATGAAGAAAAAAATAAGTACTGTACTAAAGGGTCATCATATGTATAATAATACTAGTGGGGGATTATGGGACAAAAAATAAATCCACTTGGTTTCAGACTTGGTACAACCCAAATCCATCATTCTCTTTGGTTTGTACAACCAAAAAATTATTCCAAGGATTTACAAGAAGATCAAAAAATACGAAATTGTATCAAAAATTATATACAAAAAAATAGGAAAATATCTTCTAGTGTCGAGGGAATTGCATGTATAGAGATTCAAAAAAGAATCGACTTGATTCAAGTCATAATCTATATGGGATTCCCAAAGTTATTAATAGAACCTCAAAAAATCGACGAATTACAGATGAATGTACAAAAAAAACTTAATTCTGTAAACCGTAAACTAAACATTGCTCTTTCACGAATTTCAAATCCTTACGGACACCCTAATATTCTTGCAGAATTTATAGCGGGACAATTAAAAAATAGAGTTTCATTTCGAAAAGCAATGAAAAAAGCTATTGAATTAACTGAACAAGCAGGTACAAAAGGCATTCAAATACAAATTGCAGGTCGTATCGACGGAAAAGAAATAGCACGTGTCGAATGGATCAGGGAAGGTAGAGTGCCTTTACAAACCATTCGAGCTAAAATTGATTACTGTTCCTATACAGTTGGAACTATCTATGGGGCATTGGGTATCAAAATTTGGATATTTGTAAACAGTAATAAGTAATAATAAGCCTTTATTTGATATTTGAGTTATCTTTAAGTCAAATATGGAAGAACAAATTTTTTCATTCTTTTTTTTGTCTTTTAACTCAAAACAGAAAAAAACGAATTCTATAAGGTTGAATAAAAATTACATTAATTATTTGATTCGATATAATTGCTATGCTTAGTGTGTGACTCGTTGGTTTTTTAGGGTTATAATCAAAAAAAAAGACCAGCCCATAGTATAAACTAATAAACAACTCATCGTTTCGCATTATCTGGATAATAAAGAACCAGTCGAGATATGATATATTGGTCATATCATTGTAGCAACTGAAATGTTTTTTATAAAAAAATAAAAAACCAATTTGATTCTGAGTTGTGAAAAAATAAGAATAGAAAGTAAAGTATGTGGATAAATGAACGGTGAGAGAAAGAGAGAAAAAAAAAAAAATGAAAAAATTAATGATATATAATTCATATATGTAAGGTCAATAATTCATCTCCTAAAGGGAAATGTAATAAAGCATTACTACTAATTCCTAATTAAACAAAATTGTTCTATAACAATAAAAAAATAAAGAGCCCCGAGTCAATAAAGACTAAGAGGATTGACTCAAGAACAAATTTAATTTTAATTTAAAGGCTCCGTTGTAGAATTTAGACCTAACCATTAATTTCGAAGCGATGAGAACGACAGAACCCGTGATTGCATAAGATTCTATTGAAAACGAATCCTAATGATTCATTGGGTAGGATGGCGGAACGAACTAGGAACCAATTCATTTATTATGAAATGTCATGTCATGAACTAATCCTATAAACTGAATATAATATTAAATAGAGTAAATATTCGCCCGCGAAATTTTTGAGTTTTCCGATTTCAAAATTGCAGTCGATCCAATATGCTAATAAAAGGAAAAACAAAAATAAAGATTCGTTAAAACCTTATATTCTAATAAAACGAATTTTATAGAAATCTAAATCGAATGCATTTTTAGTTATATCTCAAAAAGGATATACAAATTTCTAATATATTTTCAAAGACTCTTTTGATTTAATATATTTTATTTTTTTTTTTCACTATATTATTCATTAAATCAAAAAATATTATCTTAGAATCCTTTTATTCGCGAGGAGCTGGATGAGAAGAAACTATCATGTCCAGTTCTGTAGTAGAGATGGAAGTAATAAATAACCATCAACTATAACCCCAAAAGAACCCGATTTCGTAAACACCATAGAGGAAGAATGAAAGGAATATCTTATCGAGGTAATCGTATTTGCTTCGGCAGATATGCCCTTCAAGCACTTGAACCCGCTTGGATTACATCTAGACAAATAGAAGCAGGACGAAGAGGAATGACACGAAATGCACGCCGCGGCGGAAAAATATGGGTACGCATATTTCCAGACAAACCAGTTACAGTAAGACCTACAGAAACACGTATGGGTTCAGGAAAAGGATCTCCCGAATATTGGGTAGCTGTCGTTAAACCAGGGAGAATACTTTATGAAATGAGCGGAGTACCAGAAAATATAGCCAGAAAGGCTATTTCAATAGCGGCATCAAAAATGCCTATACGAACTCAATTCATTATTTCAGGATAGAAATGTAGAACCAAAAGAAAAAGGTTTTTCGGACGAAAAAAACTAATTGCAGATTTCTTTTTTTCTTTTGAAAAAACAATATTTCTTTTTTTTTACGTCGCCTTTTGCATTGAAAAAACAGATAAAAATGATATGATTCAACCTCAAACCCATTTGAATGTAGCGGATAACAGCGGAGCCAGAAAATTGATGTGTATTCGAATTATAGGAGATAATAATCGACGATATGCTCAAATTGGTGACGTTGTTGTTGCTGTAATCAAGGAAGCAATACCAAATACACCACTAGAAAAATCAGAAGTGATCAGAGCCGTAATTGTACGTACTTGTAAAGAACTCAAACGCAACAATGGTATGATAATACGATATGATGACAATGCTGCAGTTGTTATTGATCAAGAAGGTAATCCAAAAGGAACTCGAATTTTTGGGGCAATTGCCCGGGAATTAAGACAGTTAAATTTCACTAAAATAGTTTCATTAGCACCTGAAGTATTATAAGTATAAGATCAGTCCATAATACAGTTTTACTGTTTAGATTATATTATAGTATTTGAATGAACTTGATTTATTATTAGATTGGTTGTGTCGCACGTATATGCCCTTAAAAATCCATAAATGTTTAATAATTAATAAAAAATTCCAAAAGAGCATGTTGATTATATCAAAATTCAGGGACAACAAAAATATTAGTTTATTATGAGTAAAGACACTATTGCAAACCTACTAACCTATATACGAAATGCTGACATGAAGAAAAAAAGAACAGTTCGAATACCATATACTAACATCACTGAAAGCATTCTTAAAATCCTTTTACGAGAAGGTTTTATTGAAAACACGAGGAAACATCAGGAAAGCAACAAATGTTTTTTAGTTTTAACCCTACGACATCGAAGAAATAGGAAAGGACCAGATAGAACTGTTTTAAATTTAAAGAGGATCAGTAGACCTGGTCTCCGAATCTATTCTAACTATCAACGAATCCCTAAAATTTTAGGCGGGATGGGGATTGTAATTCTTTCTACTTCTCGGGGTATAATGACAGACAGAGAAGCTCGACTAGAAGGAATCGGTGGAGAAATTTTGTGCTATATATGGTAATCTTTATGATATCCAAATCATATATCGAACTTTCATATTTATGAAACAAGAGTAAAGGGTGGTTTTCTACTATTTTGCCCCCAAATTAGTTGATACCTAAAGCGAAAGAACAAAAATAGGTTCATTTCGGTTTAATTTCTGAATCATTTCCCAAGGCTATACTCTTGTTTTGGTTCGGTTAGATAATGAAAATCTGACTCTACGTTATCTTTCAAAAAAGATTCGATATAATTTTTTTATACATCTAATACGAGTAAATAGAGTAAAAATTGATTAAAGTCATTATGATTCAACCAGAGGACGTATAATTTATCGACTCTGAAACAAAGATTAGAATGATTATGAGGTTTTCTCAATTTCAACATTCATTTCATGGAGATAGAATACAATTCGAAATTAAAATTAAAAATTTCAAGAAACTTATTTTCTTCCAATAAAATAAAGAGATTCAGAATTACGTTCAAGGAATAACAAATATGAAAATAAGAGCCTCCGTCCGTAAAATTTGTGAAAAATGTCGACTGATCCGTAGGCGAGGACGAATTATAGTAATTTGTTCCAACCCCAGACATAAACAAAGACAAGGATAATTTTTAGAAAAAAGGGGGGCTCTATAAATCTAAAGTACCCCAACGTCCAAATAAAAAAAAGCAAAGGATCTGTTTTGACATGAAATGGATATATCCATATATCTCTGACTTAAATTTATGAGATGATAAAATATGGCAAAACCTATACCAAGAATTGGTTCACGTAAGAATAGACATATGGGTTCACGTAAAAATACGCGTAGAATACCAAAGGGAATTATTCATGTTCAAGCAAGTTTCAACAATACTATTGTAAGTGTTACAGATGTACGTGGGCGGGTAATTTCATGGTCCTCCGCCGGTACTTGTGGATTCAAGGGTACAAGAAGAGGGACACCGTTTGCCGCTCAAACCGCAGCAGGAAACGCTATTCGAACAGTAGTAGATCAAGGTATGCAACGAGCAGAAGTCATGATAAAAGGTCCGGGTCTCGGAAGAGATGCGGCATTAAGGGCTATTCGTAGAAGTGGTATACTATTAAGTTTCATACGAGATGTAACCCCTATGCCACATAACGGTTGCAGGTCCCCTAAAAAAAGGCGTGTATAAAAATAAACATTGAAGATATTTCAAGAGAAATAAATAATTCAATGGTTTGATCAAAGAAAATAAAATTACTATGGTTCAAGAGAAAATAATAGTATCTACTCAGCCACTACAGTGGAAGTGTGTTGAATCAAGAGCGGACAGTAAGCGTCTTTATTATGGACGATTTCTTCTGGCTCCACTTATGAGAGGACAAGCTGATACAATAGGCATTGCGATGCGAAGAGCTTTGCTTGGAGAAATAGAAGGTACATGTATCACACGCGCAAAATCCGATAAAATACCACATGAATATTCTACCATAGCGGGTATTCAAGAATCCGTACATGAAATTTTAATGAATTTGAAAGAAATTGTATTGAGAAGTAATCTGTAT